CCCAAAACCTTTAAGGGATTCGACTACTTGTGCACTAAAGCTCACGATGTGGAAGCACATCTTAGCAAACGGCGGCGTCCTACGAAGTACTTGAAGTTCGTTCTGTTACCTTATTAAGAAAGTAGATGAATCACTTCTCTATTAAAAATGAAAAGTGGACTTCTTTTTCACAACCTATATGCGTATGCGGAAAACGAGAGTCCTTACTTTTCTTTCTTTTGCCCTGAAATAATTGGGGGGCTATCGGTTCCGTTCTGTTCTCTCTCTCTACCTCTTCTTTTTTACTTTTCTTTAAAATCTTTTATGCTCGGCTATACCAACATGGGAAACCTGGCTTCCCTCCCTTTGAAGTGCATTTATCAGATCAGCTCCCCGAGTCAGACGAAAGGGAGTGAAAGGCCCAACTTATTCATTCATGGCCTATTTTTTTGTTTGATTGATCTTTCTTTCGTATTCATTCGACCTGAGGCAAAAGAAAAGTCATACAAAGAAAGGTTCTTTCATGCAATGCATAACGGGCGGGCCCCTATGGATTCCTTCAACTCAATGAATGAAGGGAGGAGTATGAGGAAGGCCGGCTTTCTATATGAAAATTCAAACAAACAAAAAGGAAAAGGGTAAAACCATATCTTACTGAATAATCTGACTGAATGAGGAAGAGCTCTTTATGTGATCTCACTTTACCACCATCTGAAATGCGCGAAACTTCGATTGGTGGAAGACAGTCCATGAAGATTCTCCCTTTTCTTACGTGCAATTCCCCTCTTTCGGTAAGCATCCAGTATCTCAGCAAATGAACATTTCTCTAAGCTTATCCTGTAGCTTATACGTCGTTTGAAAGCTGCTTCAAGGATCCAACGAATAGCTAAGGTTTGTTGACGATCCTTGGCTACAATCCCAGGGACATCATAAATAGTACCCGCTATTCTTACTTTTTCCACTTCGCATATGGGCTTTATATTCTCTACGGCGTCAACCATAAGTTTGATTACATCGCGTTCAGTTCGAGCCGGGCGATGAAAAGTTTGATAAAAAATAGCACGAACTCTCGTTCTTTTACCTTCTTTCATGCGAAAGTTGACCAACTTCTTGATCAATTGTTTTTGCTCACCATCCAAGCCCCCCATATAGCTAAGAATTTCCGAGCAATTGGAAGCCGCTTTCGATGACGAGGCCGAAAAATTGATATTACGCAATCGTTACTGTCCATCTTTATCAGCCAACTCCCCTGTTTCTCTCTTTCTCGGTCACGAACACTATGTCACTCTTTGCGTTCCCTCCTCTTATTTTAAACCTTTTTGCCACTGCTCGATATTCTTTCTATTTCTTTCTTATTATTGGGAGTTTGCCTATGCTATAGACTCTGTTTCAAGCGACTCTTTTATATTTTAATAGGGAATCACCCGCCTTTTTTACTCAACTGCTTCATCACGTCAGAAATTTGTTGGTTGAAGGGCCGAGCAGCGAAGAACAGCGGCACCGGAATTTCACAAACACGCTGAACACTTAAAATATCTGACAGCCTAAGACAGACAACATACACTTCCCTTTATACACCACTTTTTCTATTAACTCTTCCATAAAGCAGAAAGGCTACTTTCTTTATAGGAAGGAACCACTCACAGGTCAAACCATCTCACACTAATCAAGATGAACTATTATACGCATGACTTTATCCAGAAACAACTCAATCAATCAATTACCTTATTTAAGATACGCCCAAATCCATTCAACCAGCCACTCAAGGGTTTGGAGTTACCATTTCCGCTATTCCTGCCAAGGAATAAAGTAAAGGGACTACCGATACCCCTTCGCGTTCGCTTTGGTTTAGAGTAATCGCTTGTTCCTTCAGTCTTCAGAGGTAAGCTCTTTTGCCTTCTTCCTAATGGACTACGAGGACCCTAGGATTTAGGACTCTTATAAAGAAGGATTATTGGCCTACTGCTGCCTTACCACTAGCTTAACACTAGCAGCACAGGCTTACCTATTAATCACAGACCCCCTTCCTTACTTGCTTACTTCCTTGCTTGCCTGGAGAGAAAGAATATTAAAAAGAAAGAAAGGATCCCCTACTTACTTAGTACAAGGAAGGGAAAGACTTACTAAAAGACCAAAGACTGGCTTACTTACTGTCTTGGCTCCTAGGACTTCTTACAAGGAATGGGAAGATAGAGAAAGAGAGACAAGAAAGAAAGAGATACAGGAAAGCTAAGGATATAACGAAGGGCGAAAGGGAGCACAGAAAGGCGCAATACCAAAGCTTTTTTGAAAGAGAAGAATGCGCCATAGGTTTCTTCCTGCTTTGCTTTGGGAAGGGGCATTGAAAGAACACAGACATAGTGGAAATGCTCCTAGACTAGAGAAGGTTCCCCCGTAAGTCTGATCCTCTCAACTCATACTACAGCAGGGAAATCCACTTTTCTGGACAGGGTCTTCCTTCTCGGAGAATAGGTCTACTATGCTGAAGCAGAAGGGAACAGGATGCTCATTTAAATGTCAATGAGACTAGTCAGGATGCTCCCTGTAGTACATTCCCAGATCTGAGCTACCTGGATCAACCCACCAATTAGTACAGTTCGTCAGTGAGTACGTGGGAATAGCCCAGTAATGAATAGAAATTTAAGTCACCGGGTAAAGAAGCGAGGGGATCAGCTCAATTGAAAGAGAGGGCGCGATCGGCATACAATTATTCGATTTCATTTCTTGCCTGTTGCACTGCGTGATAACAAATTTCATTTATTGTTCGGATTCGATCAGAAGGGAAGGGCATTTTCTTGTCCCACCTGGCAAGATAAAAATAAAAAAGAAAGAATTCGTTGCAAAAACCTCTTTTCTCTGGTTAACCAATCTGGAATAACCAGCTCCTACCCGCTCAAGTGAGGCGAGAATAGCCCCGTCCCCCTTGTCTAAATGCTTGTATTCCTTCACTCAACTTTGGCTTGATAGGCTTAGCACGATACTACGGTTCTTCAGGCCCGGCTCGGCATGCTTGCTTTAACTCTATCTATCGACAGCTTTTTTGGTGTCAAGACCAATAGCAGCAGTAGCGTCAGTTAAGGCTCGTTCCAAAAGAGATATATGTGGAGCGGTTCCAGTTCCTTTTGGGAGGGACTTACGCCGGCTTCGGTACATCAACTCTTCTTATATATTCTGACATCGGGACGCCTGCTCCGCAGAGAGCCTTCCCGCATCAGCCAACAGAGACTCCGCCTCTGGAGCCAGCATCCTGTCATGGAGCACCTTTATAGAGTCCACCACCTGTTGTACTAGGCGATCACTCAGCTCTTTGTCGGCAGCCAATAGCGTGTTAATTTAAATCCTCGTGCTTCGCGAGAGCCATAACGGCCGTGGTAAGCTCCGCCGGAACTACCAGATCACGAACCCGAGGCAGCATCTCTGCTATTTCGGCCTTGAGTTCTATGCTATTTACTTCTTCGGAACTGCTGGTCTCGTTTTCCTGCTCTTAATAAAGCAAGACAACTTCTCCGTAGGTGATAGCACTGATTCGGTACCTCCGGATGGCGGATGAGCAGTGTGCCTAGCGCACCGAAAATAATTACAATAGAGCGATGCCATACCAGGTCTCCTTATCCTTCTGACTCAGTGCCTATGGGATTAGGTGGTTCCGGGATGTCTGACTCCGAGCTCGATCTATCCACATCATAGACCTTCTGGCGCTTTGCCTTCTGTTTGATTCTTACGCCCTTCTTGGCGTCTCCGGACTCTCTTCCAAGGGCCGCTTCCTTTGAGTACCGGCCTCATACTATCTCTCGCCTCCCTATCTTTCTACAAAAATTCCCCGGTGGAATAGTCATTCCTTCACGCACCGCTCTCGCGCTCTAGCCTCGCGTACGTAGCCTTTTGGCGCGCTATGTGCTGCTATGCGTATGCTTGCTCGCTTAGGCGCGCTATTTACCCTAGCAGGGATCCCTCCTTATACTGCTTGCCATTCGTTCCAAAGCTTTAGAATATGGTTACGACCTGGTCGGTGTTTATCAATAGACCGATCCATCCGACCTTTGGTGGCCCGGTGTCAGAGCGCTCTCCCTCTAATTACTACAAAGCGCGAATAAAAAAGCAAAGCAATTATCTTTTTCATTTATAAAGAATGAGGAGAGGCATGAGGATTCAGTTGTTCCAAAGTTTGAGGCTAGCTGAGAGCGCCCCTCTATTCTATTAAGATATTCCAGCTTGAATAAGAAGTCCCAAATCTTAGTCAGGGGGATATGACTGTTGCTGAGTACTATACTCAACTTAAGACCATATGGTCAGAGATCTTCTTATATCAACCAGTTATTTCCTGCACTTGTGATTGTTCCAATGCCCAAGGAAAATAAAACAGAGGTTATGCAAAAGTGAACTTCCCTTTTTTTTTCACGTAGAGCAGGTTTTCCCTCAATGTAGAGGCCTTATAAGTTGCCTAGGTACTCCCCAGATCGCGAGTACTGATAGATATTGGGTCTATCCATCGGCCTTCTCTAATAGGGCACTCAACCATCCCATGGTCAAGTGCGCAAGAAAAAAACTAAAGCAAGAACCAGACCCGATCCACCAATCAAATCAGTGAAAAACGCTCTCCATTTTCACTTGGCTTGAAGGCTTACACAAACAAAAGAAGTGAAAAATCAATTTCGACAGGACGGACTGAAAGCACCAAGTCAGAAAGAAACGAGCAAGTGTCGTGTGCAAGTGTGGCTTTCAAGCTTGTCTCCCTGTTGCCTTAAGCCTGGAGACCGGGGGTGCTTAGGACCAGAGGTGCTTGCAGACCGGAGGTCGCGGCAGCTTGCTTGCTAAGGTACGAACTAGTGCTGGTAAATGAACGAACCTGTGAATTCTCGCGGCAGAACTTTGGACTTACTTAATAGGGGCTCCCTGACGATCCCGAACCTTCCAACAAAAAGTAATGGGTATGTGTTGTTTCTTGGCACTCTCTTTCTTTGTTATGCCAACCTAAAAAGAGATAGGGATACGGAGCTTGACTTGAAAACAAACAATTGGCACTGCCCCCCTATCACAACAAGGCAGATAGGGCACTTTTTGCCTTCCTTAAGTCCAGGATACGAAAACAATTCCTCTAATAAAAAAAGAGCGATTGAGAGTGGATTTTAGGTTCGATAGTGTCGAGAAGGTATTCGCCACCGGTGACCGTACTTTCGTAAAAGCATCATTGGGCGGTGGTTCCTCTCTTTTCTCTTGAACCTCGAACAAAAAATCGATCTCGCCATCAGCTCGACTAAGAGTTCCATTCAAAATCGAAAAAGTAAACTGAACTTGACTTAAGACGAAGGAACCGAGCGCCGAAAAAAACCGGTTAAGGCTTCAAACTACTAGTCATTAAGACTACTATGAAATAAAAGTAAGGAAGTCCTTTTCTTGACTTGGCCTGCGTGCATTATACCTACCCCCTTTTTAAAATAACTTTATTTCAATCTCAACAAAGAAATGAAAGCATAACTCTTTGCTTGTTGTCCTCTTACTCTTTTAGCCTGCCTTGTGGGGGTTTCTCGGGTGTCTACGGCGGATCCGATCAGTCTCGTGATGAAGAGAAGTCTTTTCCAATCTTCCACTAAGAAAGGTATCGTCACGACAACTAAATTTGCCCGGTAAACTACTCGGGACTCCCCATGGTTTAGTAAAAGGGAGGGGAGATTTTCTCTTCATCCGGGGGTTCATTTCATTCATTATGAACTCAAAAGTTTAAGGCTGATTAGTGAGGTCTTAAAAACTTCATACAATAAATGATCAGCCATTCCATTTGTGCTTTCAGCAAGTAGGCGACGCGAATCTATGGTTTCTATGTTTCAATCGGATACCAATTGCTTGGATGCGTTTGAAAGCCTCGAGATTACTTGCAGAAAAAATGCTTTCTAGGGTTGTCTTGTGTCTCCGTAACAAATGGTCCATTTATTGATGGGCGAACGACGGGGATTGAACCCGCGCGTGGTGGATTCACAATCCACTGCCTTGATCCACTTGGCTACATCCGCCCCTACCCCCACACAGGTTTAAGTCTCTATCTACGATCAGATCCTTTCTGAACCCCCTATGACCGCTATCAAAGAGAAGCTTTTTCCTATACTATAGTTGCAAGTCTATTGTTGTGTTTTGGAATTAGGGGAAGAAAAGCTTCAACAAGTAGAAGCTTCCTGGAAAAGCTTCAAACAAAGAGGTTGGGCTGTTCACTTCATTGATTTGACTTCACTTTACTTAAGATTAAAGATAGGGGCCGGGCGGGCAGTGAAGGCTCGTTTAGTAGACAGCCAGCTACGGCTTTGACGAGCAGCAAGCGGAACTTGAAGAAGCGAGCCCCTATCAGAGAAAGCCATTGCGCGCTAGCCCCTTGTTTGTATAGGATTCCAAACCTGCGCACCCTTAAACTACAAGCTTTGAAGCCCCTACTTTATTTATGTTATGGGATATTTTAAGAAGCCCCTTTCTACAAACCTTTCCATAATATAAGGGAAGCTCGAAGAGCTTTCTTCGCATGCTTGAGCGCATCTTTTCCCTTTATATGGAAGAACCAACCCTTAACTTAAAGGGCGTAACCAACGGAAGGTTCTCGCCCTGTCCCCGACATTGTTCTCCGACGATGGCCCCTGGGCGAAAGGGGCCACCATTCTCTTTCTTTCTTCAATCGTTCCGATCAGGACAAGTGGGTTGGTTCGTTTCGTCCTCCTATCTACGCAATTCTCTGTCTTCGTTCGTGATCATGTTAGGCGAAAGGTAGTTGTAGAGGAGCGGCTGTGAAACGGCGATTCCCCCCTTTCCATTGAAGTAGGGGGGCCTCCTTCCCCACCATTCCGGCCTATTATTGATAGGGATTTTACCGATGCTGAAGGTAGCTTGCTTACCAAGCCACCCACTTGAGAAGCTAGTCGCCAGAAAGAAGCGACGAGGAAGCGAAGCTGTCGTAGAAGCTTTGCCCCCCCTGTAGTCGTAGTACTCGGCTCGTCGCTACTTTGATTCAAAAGGTAACCGACGGTTCCCGACTTTCTCCGGTTTCCGCAACCGTAACCATTTGTCACTCCAATTACTTCATCCAAAAACCTTTTTTTTTTTTCTCTAAAAAAAGTCAAGGATAAGCTTGCATTCTAGAAGCGGTAGCTTCCCGCCTCCTTCATTCCTACTGCCTCCTTCGCTTCGGTGAGAAGTTCCCCTCCCTTTTCTAAACCTGATTGGTCTGCCTCAGAAAATGTACAAAGTGGAGCTGCCCGCTGTTTGGCTGACCCTCTTATTCCCATTCGGGTTGGGTTGACCCAAAAGTCAAGTAAGAAGGAATGGAACCACTGGAGAGTCGTCTGCAGTTCACACTTGGGCAAAGACAACTTACTTTGAAAGCGGAACACGAACCGATTTCCGCTATTCCGGGTTCTTATTTTTCGTAGCGAAATCAAGGTTTATGAGAAAGTAAGCGAAGTTTCTATGGTGTTCTACCTTTGCGTAGTCCCGGTCCACAGTGGAAGGCTCCGTCCCTTAGCCTAGTCTATATCTACAGCTGACGCAACTCCGTACCGATGCCTTACTACTACTTTATTTAATTAATTAACGGCTAAGCGATTTCATAACCTGAGCTTTCCTTAACCAGCTGACCTTACGAAGTAAGCTTAGCCTCCCTTTCTTTATAGTTCGACTAAGTGACTTCGTAACCTTAACGTACTTTCTTTCTTACTTTAGCATAGGCCTTCGCCACTTCAAACGGGCGCTTCGCCCATATTTTCTTTTTTTTTTTTTTTTAGAAAGAACGGGGCCTTACTTATTCTGTTCAGGGGGGATGAAAGACAAAGAAAGGGATCAGGGGGCTTTATGATCGGAGAAAGGGAAGGGGCGTGGTTGGTGTGTTACTGGGTCGGTGGGGGAACCCATAGGAAGGGGGGACGACCCGCCGAATTCACATCAGAAATCGCCAACATGAACACAAACGAAATCTTGAATTGCGTATAGAAACAAAACGAACCACTTCTATTGTCGGAGCTGAGGTATATGAAGAATGGCTTTTTGGTCCCTTTCGTCCAGTGGTTAGGACATCGTCTTTTCATGTCGAAGACACGGGTTCGATTCCCGTAAGGGATAGGTACTCATTCCCGGCCGCTTTCAGTTAGTGTTCATTGCTGAGTGATCGCTCGCTATCTGGCTGGAAAAGGTGGTCCGGAAGCTTCCTTTCTCCCAGCAAGCAAGACGAGATCACCACTTCTCTCAGTAATGGACTTCCTTGAATTATTTCTTAGTCTTAGATGTCCTTTCATAGGTTATCGAACCTCCGAGAGACAGAATCTCCATGCATGCGTTCTTTCTCTCCTCCCCTCCCTAATACCTAATACATAGTTCCGTCTATGGAGCCTAAAGCTTAAACCATGGCAGTAAGAAGTAAGTTGGCCTAGTCTCTCGCCCAGCTTTCGCCTTCTTCAGTGGCCAAGTTGAAGCGTTCAACGGTTCTTCGGCCTACCGCCTTTCTTTTTTTTTCAAGGTTGAGCTTGTTCAATTGAAGCTAATGCTATGCTGCCCTTCCCTTGTTCAAGAGAAAGCGAGGACTTTCTTTTCTTTTTTTTTTTTAGTTACCGACCTAAACAAAAGAGATTAGCCTCTTGATCGATCGATTGATTGGATCGAAGTACGAAGGGGTTGATTGAAGTATGAGATCAGCCCAAGACTAAGGCCGAGCAACTAGCTGCTGCAAGATTGGACGTCTATCTATCTCACCACGCCCCCTACTCCTATAAGGGCCGGTGAAAGGAATGCTCTGCTCATCTTTCTTACGGCTCGTTACCGCAGCGCTCGTTCGCCCCTTCGGCTTTTTCAATTCAAAAAAAAAGGGTAGTGTCTTTTTCCTGGTAAATAGCGTCTTGAAGCAAAGGCATTATTGAACGAAAGAGATGCCGGGTCGGTCAATTGCATTAGGTAGGAGATGCAGGACCTGTCTTAACCGCAAGTGCATTCGCTATTCGATTCCATCCTCGATCCCACAAAATTATTATTCCAAAGTTTGTATCTCTTCTTTACTTTTAAGTGACAAGGGGGGAACGGTATACTTTCTTCTCTATGTCGCCGTCTCATCAATGAGCGTAGATTGATAGAGATGGCTTTTGTGCTGGTCAATCTGTATCCCATTCTTCAGGTATAGTTTTGTTTGATCATAGATCGGCAGGTGACCCGTCCTTTCTCCCCCTTTCGTCATAAGGCGTGGTCTGACTCTGAGAAAAACCATTCCTGTGTTTAGGTCCCTACTAAGCAGAATTCGTAAACTATGCAAGGGCTATTTTAAGACTTTTTTAAGAATTTTTAACAATAAAAGCAAAAACAATTCTCAACGCCCTTACGAGGTAGTGATGAGTTAAACTACTCGTGTTGGCATGGAAGTCAGCCCGGTAAACTGATTCCATTCTGCTATTAGGGTTCCAAACCTTCCCCTTAGCTCTAGAAAGACGTTTCCTTTTCAATAGATGCTAAAGCTATTTATAGTTGTATAAGTCGGAAGGAGGGCTTTGGGCAAAGAGCAACTGGAAAGTACTTGACTTCAGTCCCAGTACTGAAAGACGTGACTTCAGGAGTTTCTTTCGGAAGGAAAGACTTCGTTTACTTCCTGCAAATTTTTTTTGTAAGAACTAGTAGAAAGAAAGGAATTAGGAAAAAAAATGGGTAGGCCTTCTGAGCAGTCATTTAGGGGCCTTGTTAGCGACCCTTCATTCTTCCCTAAGCTGTCAGAGTCCGATCGAAGCGAGCAAGAGAAACAGGAATCATCGCTCATAGATGTGAATTGAGCCTAATTATTTTTAATTAGGCTTTCTAGTATGGTCCCTGTCCCGGGTAAGGTCTGATTGTTATCCGCAAGTGTTGTTTAGTTTTGACCGCGGGAAGATGAACTTTCCAAAAATGCTTATTTGGTTGGGAAAGAGAGGACTTCTGACTCCGAGCCTACCCTACCCAAAAACAAGTTTCAGCTATTGATGTAGCCTCTTGTCGCTACTTACTAGAGGAATCCCTTCTATACCACTCAAAAAAAGCAAAAATCCCATCAAGATAGATTGAATTGACGACCTATACTTCAACTAAAGGCACAAGGGAATCAAGAGTTCAAGAGCACAGAACAGAGGAAATGCACATGGGTCTCCTTGAATAACGAAGTATAAGATAAAGAAAAAAAGGTAGAGTGGGCTTCTAGTTGCTCTGCTTGGATTGGCATGGCTGTCCCCCTTTGCTGGTTGAGGCTTGGCCTTTGACTCTGCTTGCCTCTACTTTTCATGTCAAGCGTACAAGTGTTGTTTAGTGGGATTTACCTTTCAAGACAGGAATTGTTTTTCATCTTATCGGAAAAGACCCTGTATAAGTCGACGTCTTAACCTGACTTCCTGAGCTCAGTTGATTGTTGAAGCAGTAGCTCTGGATCGAGAGCTGGATGCTTACCTTATTATTATTAAAAGGGGAAAGGCGTAGGCGTAGGCTAAAAGAAAGCATCTTCCTCTGGGCGTGAAGCGCTATGTTAGTCTTTCGTCTCCTACTTTATTTGTTTCCCCCTTTACTGAAAAGGTCAAATCGGTTCCCTCCTTACACAAACCAGATAGATAAGGTTTCGAGTGTCCATCATGTTGATGGATCCTTTCTTGACGGTTTTCTAGTTTAGAGAAAATCTTTCATTCTCGATTCAAACCAATCCGGATTCAGAGTCGACCATTTCTTCTGGCACTTGATCTGAACTTTCATTATGGTTACGGTGCTTTGCCTCCTCTGCAAGAGGACGGGGTCTCGGCAACAGGCCTCCTCTACCTTTTTTTTTTTCGGTATATCACATCTATTGTTTTCATCTTCCCCGTCTCTCCATCATAAATTCAAAGAAAGACTCGCAGGCAAACCCGTTATTCAAGGGGATGAATCAGGTGCAGGGGTTAGCTTCGGATTCGTATAGGTGATATGAGAAAGAGCATGTGGGGTTTTTTTACTTCCTTAGAGGAGAAGCCAATGAATTGTGTGATTTGACTGTTTTCGGTAAAGTAGTTAAACAGCTAGTGGCGTGTATCAAAGGTTATCTTGTGCGTCTGTTCGCAGGAGATGAAAAAGGCTTTGATTGTGTAATAGCTTTGTGCTTATTAGGTCCCTATTTTTTTTTTTTTTTATAAATGAAAATAGTGTCCATTGAGACCTTATAGTTATAGAGTGACCGTTTACACACCTTCTCGGGCCAGTGTAGTGGTCCCATTATGACAGTGAAACGATCAAAAGATGCCGATTAGAAAGGCAGGGCCGAAGCTTTACTAATAAGGACTAGTCTTGCTTCTCCAGCTCCACCAGAGCATTTAAAAAGAGCGCTCGGGAATAAAGCCTAATCAAAGCGGGCAAACAGAAAGATCGTGTAACTTGACAGGTGCAGCCACGACGGCTTGTTCCTCAACCGCAGTAGTTCTTGTTCTTCTTCTTTCTCAGAGGTCGATTCAGCAGCTTCAGTGACCTCCATGGTTAGTCTTTGTATTGCAGGTTAAAATCCTGAAATGGATTCTTGTGGGCCAGTCTCAGGAGGGATAGCTTCGCTCCTGGGTTCCAGGGATGGCTCCATCTCGGTTGTGGATCTAATCAGCTCCATCAGACCGCCCGCCTCCACAGTGAAGCTTCCGGCCACTGCTTCCACAGCAGGACAGGAGTAGAAGTGAGCGCTTCAGGTGGATAAGCTTCGACGCTCTCAACCTGGTTTGGATCGTTTGACTATGGCTCCGCGTTCTTTACAATCAAAAGCTCGATCACGAGGGTCCAAATCAAGGTCTCCATCTCGCCTTATTAAATAAGTTCGGGCAAATCTACATTTGAAGAAGTTATAGGTATAGGTCGGGAGATGGGATTGGATCCGGAATTATAATTGGCTTTGCATCATCTGGAACTAAATAAGCTTCGGGTTTTTGATTTCAATTAGAATCTGCATATGGAATTCGAACCGGGCTACCCCATGATCGTGATATGATATCATCATTAGGTGGTGAGAAACCACGCCTTATGACGAAAGGGGAGCATTACGTCCGATCAAGACACCAGTCTGCCCCCTAATAGAGGGTGCTACGGAAGAAATTAGGCACTGAACTGAGGTTTAGCAGTGCTTATCACTCAGGACGGCCAGACTCCAGTCGTCGGTTTACTGGAAGACTTTCTGAGGAGCTTAGTGCAAGGGAGACCGAGCAAGTGGGAATAAGTTCTTCCAACTGCAGAGTTTGCCTATAAAAACGATGTGAATCGGCCTATGTTAAGTAAGGGGGGAAGTAACCATTCGAAGTGGTGTATGGTAAGAGGACTAACAATAAGGGGAAAGCACAGCGATCAAAGCTTTGGTTTAGGGCCTACTTGGTTTAAACGAAAGAAGAGATCTTTCTAGCGATTCAGTTCCTAGAGGGTTCCAAACCTAGCCTTCCAATATGAGAGCGAGACAAGCAAGCCTGAACCCATCCAATGAAGGAAGTGACGTTTGCTACGATCAATATCCGAACAACACCTTGACTTTGAATCTAGATGATGGGGGACCCCCTCTCCCGCGCGATTTGATCTCTCTCCCATTTGTCGAGTCGAGCTATCACCCCGATTGGAATAGATATACACAGCCCCTCTACCCCCTACTCTAGTCAGCTTTCTATCTCTTTCTCCAACCTTCGATGATCCTCCAGCAGGCAAATCATAAAAGTCAAGAAGAAGTGATGGGCCTGATCTTCCGATATCGATATCTGATATCCATAAGCTAGCTCTTGGTTAAGAAAATCCTGCTATAAAGAGGGAGTTGGCAGAGGTAGAATCGGCATCTGTCTCGCCTGCTGGAAAGCTTGACTTGGCTATTGAAATCAGCAGCAGATGTTCTCAAATCAACTTAATTAAGAAGAATACGTTCTTGGAAGAATTTCTACTATAAGGGAGGAGTTCTCATACCCAGTTAAATGATTAAGGAGTTTTCCCGCCTCAAGGGGAATGCTTGAAATAAGCTCTTCTGTCTCTTGGCGACTCGGAACGAATGCTTGAATCCGCTTCTGTCGTTAGAACGAGAATAGCTCAAGTGGAATCTCTTTCTTTTTGGAGGGTTCCGGAATTGATAGAGTCAAGTCATATATGGCATTCAAATCGCCAAATCGTTATCTTATCTTTGTCTAGAGTAAGTTGGTGTGAATTCAACTACGGTAGAGGATCCACAATCATTAGCTCTGGTTTACAGGCAAGTAGTGAGGGAATTGAGTTTCACTCTTGAGAGATAGCCAGATAGTTAAGAGAGCTACCCGTAGCAGTCGTAAGGTAAGGCCTCCCATCCCAATAAGAGTTCAGTCGTAAGTCTGCCCATTCAACCATTTTTCTGGGAATTTTTTACAAAAGGAAAAGGTAGTTGATCGATTCCGCCCTTTAGCTTGGCACGTTGATGGAATAAGTGCTCTTCTCTCTTTTTCTATCCGGGGGTCTCCTCTTATACTTATATAGAATACAGAAGAATGACATTCCCTTCCCCGAAAGCCTAGAAGTAAGCCATAACTCTTAACGATGCAAGGAATAGCTATCGTTTCGTGCCCCCAATCCAAGCACGGGATGAGACTGACCAACTGATCCTAGTGGCTCTGGGTCAGGTCACGAACGGTATTAGATTGATTTGAGCTCTATCGTCCCATCCTCTAACTAAACTAGTCCACCAGCGAAGGTAGACAACTTACTAAGTAGAGTCTCTAATGTTAGCAAGATCCGCTACGCTATTGAAAGGCTCTTAGTTGCTTATACGGGATTATAAAAAGGCGTAACTGCTCTTGTCTCTTCTTTCAAAGAAATTCCTCAAGTTGAAAGAGATATGATCGTAAAATAAGTGGAATTACAAATAAAACTGATTCCACTCAAGCAAGAATAGTTTCTCCTTCCCTTGCTTCTGTCTTCCTCTAGCAACCGATTCTTTTCTTCTTAACTGACTGAACCATCAGGAGGGTATTCTCAAGCAGCTGATTCGATAGCATTTGTCCGGATTCACCAAGAGCTTTTTCTTTCTAAGAGCAGCAATCCCTTCCCTTCTTGAACAAGCCATTCAAAGAGGGCATGAGATGACATCTTATTCTATGTCATTTGCTTTCCTTAGGACTTTTCTAGGCTAAACCTTGTCTTTCTCATTGGCATTGACCTACTTACTTCGACAGTTGTTAGTTGTGATTCCGCTTTCATGTCTTGGATTGAGCTTTCACTCCAGCCCTTCTCCATTCGATCTAGTGGGAGTCTTAAAGGTTGCATTCCTAAATCTAATCTTTCTGCGCCTGTTGCAGATTTCTTTTTAGCCTTTAGTTCTCCTGCTTTCGCCTGCTTTCGAGCGAGAAAGAGTGCTAAAGTCTTCACCTCCAATTGCGCAAGCCCTGACAGTTTCAGTCTTTCTCTTGAGAGTTCCCCTCTTCCAAAGCATCGATTCCAGCCATTGGTAGTTCGCTTAATCCAATTGAAGAATAAAGGCCAGCTCGCTTTCTTTCAAGCCAACCTGTTGGAGTTCTTTTCCTTCACCCTGCCAATCTTTCTGCTTTTGAGCGAGCCCCCAATTGCAGTTCTCTTTAAGGCAGTTTCAGAAAAAAGGCCTTCTATGGCGATAGGTGAATACGGTCCAGCCAATAGTTCCTAGGGAGGAGGGGGTCGGTCTTTCTTGTCTCTAAGGGTTTTCCCAATACCAGCAATCCCGAGAATAACGTTAGTTAAGAGCACTAATATTAGTAGTATCAATACCGAATGGTCTAAAGCACTAAGGCCTAGCAGGCAGAGTAGGGTTATAGGGAAGCCCCTCCATTCATAAGTGCTAATTCCTCTAGAGCCAATCCCAATCTCTCCTTTATGGATAATAAATAAAGTAGGTAAATAGTTAATAAATATAAGACTCAAAGACTTCAAGGGCTCTTGCTATCACTGATAGCAATCTCCTTCCAAGCGAGCTTGCAGGCCATGTGCTTGCCTTGGTTCTCCTTTCTTATCCTAATGCTTGCGAGCCTCTTGCAGTTCTCGGGTAAGATTTATAGTAAGTCCATGTACCCGCCTTGGCCTTTCCTTTCTGTATGGATGGGTTTAGGAGATTTATCGCTAGCTGGCCCCTGAAGGTTCTTACTGAATTTATTTCGCTTGCTTCTCCCTTGAGTACTTTACTTTGCCTCTGCTAAGAAAAAGGCCTAAAAGTTCGTCTTGATAGGAGTATCCATACGAAGGGTCTATAGGATCGAATCCAATTGCAATTCCATTTCCTCTCTCTTCCCTGAAAGAGTAGTCTATCTATTTAGTATATCTTTCCCTGGTAGGGATCTCTTTCTCTGGGGGGCTGTAGATATCTTTTCTTTAGGGCTTTCTCTTCCCTTAGAATAGGCGGCTGCTTTGTAAGAATACTCTAAAGAGGGGTTGTGCATATGCTCTCTCTACAGCCACTCTTAAGCCATCAGGAAAGGAAGAAGCTGATTCTAGGTCAACTATCCATTGGGAGTGCCCTATAAGTCAGTAGGAGTTCTAAGCGAATCTCATAGAGCTATTGGGAGTTCTCTGCCATCTTATATATGAATTATTCCCTGCGAGTCCAGTTGAAGTAGCAGTAGAAGTAGTTGTCCCAATTGTGGGAGTATCCGTACGAGAGAGGGCTTTCTATTCTGTGGATAAGTAAAAAAAAAGGGATATGTTCCAGCAAGCAAGGGGCAATTCTATCAGTTAAGATAGTTTTCAAGTTATCCTATTAGATGACTTAAGGAAATGAAAAAGCGCTTAGGCATAGATTCCCATACAGTACGCAAGTAGGTTTTAGGGCAAGCCCGGAGTCCCTGAAGTAAGCCAGGTAGGATAAGAGTCGTGGATACGATGTCTAAGTGTCCACTCTTACTATTCCTCCCATTTATACCAAGACCCCTACTCCCGCTCTAAGGAGCTAAGGATAACGATCTCCTGGCCATCCAGTGGCAGTTGCATTTCCAGTTTTCGTTTTAGTGCTATGCCCATCCAATTCCAGGACTAGGGTTTTCTAGTGGCAGACCCTGTTATTGCAGTTTCAGTCCCTCTACCTTACCACCTCAGTGACTACGTACCAGATAGATAGCTCTTCTCTTCCACCACTTTCTCTTTGACTTTGACTAAATATAGTAATAGTAATCCAATTTTTCTTGCTTACTTACTATTATATAGTAAGGTAATTACTAGATTATATACTAAATTTAGCAATGCAGATTGATTACTATATCTAAAACGCAATTAAGACTATTAAAAGTTGTTCATAAGAAAGCGCTTTGTAAGGCCCTGAAGCACTTTTTCGATCTGTGTCTGCAAGGGCAAAAGCGTATTCCGAGCTAGTTTCCTATCCAGTTAAAAGAGAAGCCGATCCTATTTCAGTGCCTGTTGAAGTTGGAGGTGCTTTCGATGCTAAGCCCTTCAATTTCGAATCCCCTACATATTAAGTGCTAAGGTCAGACCTTTTGTCAACCATTGGCCAGCCTGTACCGTATAGCTAGTCTTTCTTCACTTCAAATGGTGGATACCTGTGAGGGACTACCCATAATCGCGTTAATAAGGAACGTAACGATCTAAGGGTTTTTTCCCGCTTAAAGAGCTAACTATCTAAAGGCCTAGGTAAAGGTCTAGAGCCAGAGTAGGCAAGAGCAATCCTTCAAGTGGGAGAAAGCTTTATCCATTTTGAGTTGCCCTCCAGTCATTGTGCTGAGTTCTAAGTGCTTCAATTCGATATCCAGTTGAGCCAATTGCATAAAAAAGGTCAAACTATCCTGTTGCAGGCTCTTAAAACCGGTGAAAGAGACTCAAGCAATCCATCATCAGGCAACTTTGAAGTTGGCAAAGGCAAGACAGCGAACTCTGTTTTAGCTAGTTTATTTGCAAAGCCAGTTGTTGGAGTCTCATTCCAGGCAGTCTTAAGTTCTTCCAGTTCATTGGTAAGCTCCTCCAGTTGAAATTGAAAGCCAAGCCATATAGCTTCAGTTCGAGTTGTCTTTGCTTATGCCTTCCCTTTTCCATTTTTGAGAAAAAAGCTAAGCTTATCTAATGAAAGGAAGGGGGAATTCCCTTCCAGCCCCAATCGACTCCCTTCTCGTTGCGAGTTATCTGTCAGTCCTTGGGATAGGATAGATGCAGTTGCATTTCTTCTCTTTTCAATTACTTTCCTTTCCTAAGGCCTTCTCTTCCATACGCCCTAACGATCTAAGAATCTCCAGACCAGAGCTACTCTTATCAATGCTTTGATGGCGGACTAGGTGAGTTCCCTTAGATGCAGTTTCTTTACCTGGGAAGGCTCTAGATATAAGACTGTTCAGTCTCTCGTTTTCTAGTGCAGGTATTGCCCGTATCAGTATTCCCATTGATTGAGTACTTTCTAGGGGCATTCCTGCAAGACGTATAGGGGAGGAAAAAGGCTTAGCCTAAAGCTTTTGATTTTGCTAAATTTGTAGGAGAGGTTGATGGAGAATGAGAGGGTGACAGAACGGAATTAGAAAAGTGGGAAGTTCTTTTGTTGAATCACTCGCTTCGTTTGGTTCCGCGTCTTCGCCCGGGGAAGGTTAATCGGGAGAGGGAGATGTAGTAGATGGTGGAGCTGGCCAAGCACTAGAGATTGAGAGTTTGGTTCGATGGCCGGGATCACTTGCTTCACTTTCGTCCCTTCCACCGGGAAACTTCGTTCTTCCCTCCGCTTCACCAACTTGAAAGGATGAAGACTTGGAAAAGGTGTTGTTGGATGGCCTTTGGATTATTCAGGACCACTATCTCACGGTTCGACGATAGGATCCATCCTTTAGACCTTCTATAACCAGAATTCCTTCCACTTATGTTTTGGTTCGGTTAGCGAAGCTGGTGTGTAGTGACTCGTTGGGGCTCTGGGCGATCTGAGTGGGGCATTCCACATGGGAGGAAGGGGAAGTTTGCCTGGTCGATCTATCTACTCCAGCTTTAATCGTAGTTTTCTCTTATGGGGAAGGGCGGACGAAGCCACTTTGGCAAACAGGAACCAGCCAAGTCAAAAAGGTGATGGGAAATTTCCAATTAGATCGAGATTCTTCTTTCTTGTTATGGATAGAGGTTAGCTTTGCCAGCTGTAACCGATGCCACAAAGGTTGAAAACGGAGATTCCTTGATGCCGTTCGCTTGACGTGAGGTCATTCCTTTCAACTAGCCTATACCCATCATATGAGGAGCTTTGGATCAAATGGTGCCTAGCCTTTCGAAAGGAAGCCTGTCTGTCTGTACACACCTTATGACTCGAGTGTACCAAAAGAGATCGGATCCCGATTCAAGACTTCCGGGATTTAGGGGTTGTTCTTCGCTGAGAGCTTCTTCACTCAATTACCAAAATGAAATCTACTTTCTTTTTCCGCTCGCTGCCCGATGCGTTCTTTAACTTTAAAGCCCTGCTATACGTGCAGGATAGGTGGAAGGCACATGCTTCTCTTTACGACGTAAAGGAAAGACCTCTTTTCTCTAAAGACCACTAATCAACTCATGAAATAGATACGTAGGTCTCTCTTCAAGCTTTGATTTCCCCGAAGGGCACTGCATAAGGAAGAAGTAGGGGCGGTGTAAGGATCAACCCCTCTCGGGCAAGGGAAGAAAGAGAAGGATTTTCAGGTTGGTGCGTACGTTCACATAGCTTTTTCTCTCACGACCCGCCTGGCCACTATGAATGAATATTACGTCAATAGAATAGAGTAAGTAGTTCTTTCCGTTGTGCCTTTAACACGAAGCTAGGGCAGCGATGCGAACGCTTGTGAGTGCATTAAGTAAGTCAGATAGTAAGTAGATGGTATGAAGCAGGTCAATTGTGCAGGATCGAGCCCTGGCCTTGGAACTGGCCTATGTAGGGTCTCTCCACTAAGCTTTGATCTACGCGCACTATCTTCCTCGGCGACTAATGCCCTTCCGCTGGTCTTTCGTCCATTGCCTATGGTCTCCGGTAAGTAGTCTATAGTTCACTTTCGTCTATGGCCTGCCCCGCTCTCTTTTCAACTTAGTTATTAGTACTTCGGAGTGGTGCATACTCTCCGGCTTGTCTATTGTTGTCTATTGAATGAATCTTATGCTTGTCAGGTCCACTCCTGTGTCTTTTCTTGCCAATCGTTTACTTCGGTGACTCCAACCCCGGAAACAGGATATCTTCCACTAACCTCTTCCCATGAACTTCCGTAGTCCCTATCTCTAAAAAGAAAACTCCTACGGCTTAAACCTTTTACCCTTATAGCAGTTATACAGGACCCAATAATCAATTCATGAAGACTAAACTTACAGCCAATTCTTCAACAGTGATTTCCCCGCAGGGCACTAACAGGTTAAGACAAGAGACTATATGAATGAAGATTCCCTAATAGCCAAGTTTCAGGTTTGAGTCTGAGGCTTCGCCGTTTGAGAACAGGCTAAAGGCGGTATGATTCCATGAGGCAAGAGTCTTTCCCCTTTTCAGCGGTATGCTATTTGCGGTTAAGGCCAGAGTCTTTTATGTGGTATGTTAAACTAGCGTGCTTTTGGTTAGAAGAGTTAGAGGCCAGAGGCTAGACTGGCGTGCTTTTAGTTTTGTCCTAGTTCTGTCTAGCGATTCCTGTAAATAAATATGTCCTACGTCCCCTCTTAGTATTGGTCCTGTCCCGTACTCTATCTATCGGTCTTAACTGGATCAATCGCTTTGTCGGAACTCTTCCCTTGCTTGCTTCATCTCGCCTATAGTTCGATAGTATGGCATTCTTTCTTTAGTAAGAAGCTGTAGTAACAAGGCTTGTTCAAACAAAAGACTACCATACACGCCCTTTGCCGGCAAGCTACCCTCGCCTACCTTATCTATAGGCATTTCTATCCGCCCGCGCGCGAGATCAGATCGACTACTCTACTACCATCATGCCGAAGGTCTTTTCTTCAATAGGACGGAAAGGAAAATGAATAGCTTCTTCATAATCTTAGAGGCCCTGCACCCGAACCGCATCATTCAATTGCTCTGTCATAAAGAAAGGGAAGGAAATATTTTTTTGATTAATCGCCTGAACCTGCCTTTCTTTCTTTGCCAGGAGGGGTGGCCCAATCACTAATAGATCTCTCAACGAGAGCCTCATTCTGTCTAGAGGAAATTGCTTCGGTGGATCCAGTTGATTAAGTCATTGTGTCCTTCCGAGCGGACGAGGTCGGTTCGGTGACCGAGGGCTTGCGTGGAGGCGGCATTGCGACCACGGGCTTGGACGTCACTTCTTCATTTCTCTGCTTTTTGGATGGGCCCCGAGTGAAGGCATATATGTCGAACGGATTCACAATAAACAATCATCAAACGCGATTAAAAAACATAACATAAAAAAAAGGGGGCTTACTCGTGACTAGGGTGTCATAGAAAGATGTTTGGGGGTAGTGGCTGTAAGTTTGAAGGGTTGTGTGTTACTCGAGTGAGGAGGTAAATAAGATGTGAATAAGCAGAAAAGGAAAAGACTGATCTGAGAACATAGCCATACTATAGTTAAGGTTTCAGGGCTTAGAGAGACCTGAGTAGGTAATTAAAAGTTTAGGCTACGACTTTCATCGGGATTGGCTTAGTGTTCATTTTACCATATATTAGTACAAGGGAGCGAAGGCGACCATGGGGAGCTTTGGCTTTGGTTCGGTTTTCCGAGGGTGAGAAAAGAAAGATAGTATCAACAGACAAAAGGAAACTGAGCAAGATAGATGCTACTAAATGAGCTGCTGCCATACAGAGTGAAAAGAATTAGGAGTAGTTCACATATAAGTAAACAGTTCCACTTCTCCCGGTAGGAAAGACTCTTTTTAAGCTTCAGAGAATTCACCAGCTTGGGCTTAAGGTAGTGAAGTGAGCCATTAGCTCGGGTTCCGCATCTAATAGCTCTGCTACGGAATCAAGCATCCAATACGAATCACGTTCGAGACGGGGGAAATAGCGTAGTAGTCAAGGTAAAGGAATAGCCCACTTTCGTACCCGGGATGGGACTTTCTTTCTTCTTTACGGCTTAGAGCTTGAACGTGGGCAGCATTTGTTATAGGAGGTAACTTTAGTGTAGTGGGAGGAATAGCAGTTTCTTAGTAAGAAGGGCATTAGGAATTGTCTATAGGGAACCTCCTCCGATTCAGGCCAGTTTCTTATCTTCCTCCTGCTTTAGTTTTTAGTTGGAATTAGGTGTGCCTTTCGACCAACGGTGAACGTTGCAAGAAGCATCTATTGAATATTCCAATTGGCATCGATTTCACTTCCAGCCGATGAGGGCATATAATATGGAATACAGAGGGATGATATCGCAGTCGTCCGGGTTAATGTTATCTCCGTCAATGTTCAGCCTAAGGACTGCTCTTTAAAAGAAGCAATCTCCGCCCTCGACGAGCTCTTTATACCTACCGACCATTATACGCTTTAAAGTTGACATAGGTTAATTCTTAGTTGTAATAGCTATAAAAGACGGTTTGATATTCAATCTAAGAGTAAATTATCACGATGCTCGACAAAGACTCATAGCTTAATGCTTCTACTACAAAGCTTTCTACATCTACATCCTCTTTCCATCTCTTAACGCGGTTACAAAGACCTTTTTTCGTTTGCGTATAGTGATGGTTCGAGATCACCGGTGTTGTGCTGTTCGGGCAGAAAACCTGCCGTCCCCACAAGGCGAGGGTAGGAAGAAGCTGGCGAGTAGCCTCTTGATATGTGTGCGGTAGAACACTTTCATAAGAAGTTGATAAGCAATAGCAAGGCCCGAGTTTAATTGCCATTACCTGTCCTTGGTACGAGGTTTTTTTTCCTTCGAGAGACAATTGATAGATGAATCCTACTTGTGGAGACATCCCCATACCCGTGGGAAGAATGGAACATCTCCCGGCGAGGGGGGAACAAGAGAGAACTGCCTGCCTGGCTTGGAAGCCCTCTTATTCTGAGAATCAAACCTCAAACACCTTTGGACGGACGGTCCTTTATACTCTGTTGGCTTCCGCATAGAAAGAATCTCTTACCGAGTTGGCATCCTCAGGACCAAGAAAGAGGAGTTTGATAGAACCAAATGATTGAATGAAAGTTGAAACCTCTCTTGTGACCAGCTGCTTTTGCGGAGTCGAGTCCTGTACCAGCCGTAGGAGTATAGTCCTTTCATAATGCCTTCATGGTGGGGGACTTCTTTGGAATAGATCCACGAGCTGCATCTCATGCGATCGGACGAGGGGGGTTGAGAATAGACTCAGAGGCCAGCGCTAGAAGCAAAAGTAGAAGCCTTCGCGTACCCAACACCAACGTACAAGACAGATGCCGAGGCAAGAAGAAAAGCCCCTGGACCCAGTGCTATCTATGTTAGGGGAAGAGTTGAAGGAAAGGGGCAGCTAATTGAATTTATTCTGTCTCCCCCCATGTCTTAGACAAGGCAATTTCTTTCACTTCAGACAGCTAGAGAGAAAGAGTGCAACCATGGCAAGCAAGATGCGAAGAATAGAACTAGTTGAAGTGCGTAGCGCTTTTAATAGGAGATTTAAAATAACAGGAGCGTAGCCTTTTTCAAGATATCCATACTAGAAAGTCTGAAATCACTACGACTACGAAGGATAAATTAGGTAATGCAATATTCGTAATTTGAGAGAGTTTCATCGGCCTTGGGGATATAGACACTTTGAAGCAAACGCTACGCCCCTTCGGGTTAACTAATAGCAGTTAGTAATGCCGCATCAAAGGAAAGTTCTAAAGACAGACCGTAAGCAAAACCAACCGTCTTACTACGCATGCCCCTATCTCACAAATTGTTTAGTCTTACCCTATGACTTCCTTTTCCGTCTTCGTTGAGTGAGCTAATAAGTTCAATGCATTTTCTTCTATCCCAGCTTTTAGGGCTGTTATCATTCCAGTCCTTTCTGTCGAGCGAGTCATTTTGGTTGCAGGCGGATCACCATTCGCCCTACCTTTCTTTCTAGGGCCTTTATTGCTATTGCCATTGTCCCAGGAGGGGTAATAGCTCATAGCTCAAATATACAATTACAAGAAAGTTGAGCTCTTATATACATAAAGGGATTGTTACACTAGGTAATAGGGAATTGGCACGTACCTCGCTTTCGTTACGCACCTCTTCTCTTTCCTTTGCTTCTCTTGAGCCAGATGTGGGCTCGATCCCATCTAGCAAAGAAAGCAGTCACGCCAGAAAGAAGAAAGTCAAGCTTGAAAGCAGCAAAGCCAGATTCGGATTCTATAGCAGCTCCTATTGAGTTGCCTCTCCTGGGGTCAAAGAACTAACTGCCTTTCTAGAATCCAGTGAAAGCAGAACTAGCGCTTAAGGAAAACGCGTAGAAGCAGGCAAGTTGATTCCCATCTCTGAAGGTCAGTTGGAAAATTCCCATTCTCCTGGGTACGAAAGAAAGTAGGCTATTCATTCGCATCGAGCAAGCAGTCGCCACCTTCAACCTAGGTACTTACCTTGAGCCTTGATCCACTATTTCTTTATATACGAAATAGCCTTTGTTTTGTCGGGATTTCACTCCCTCTCTGACTGAGAAAAAAGCTAGAGCTTTCCTGATTTTGGACCAAAAAGAAAAAGGCACTTCTGAGGGTTCAATCGCAGCCTCTATTTCCCGAGACGGTAAAAAAGCTTATTTAAATTAAATAGATGATCCTCTCTTTCCCAGGACTTTGCGATCATATCGTCTACGTATACTTCGACTTCTTTGTGCATAAGTTGGTGGAATAAAGGGTTCAGCTCCCTTTGATATCTTGCTCCGGCATTTTGAAGTCAAAAGGCCATGACCCGGTAGGAGAAGGTGCCCTATGTAGTTATTCATGATGTCCTTTCTCTGTCCTCCTCTGCCATCAACATTTGATTGTAAGCGGAGAAGCCATCCATAAAAGACAGCATGCTGTAAACTCGTGATATAGGCACGTAAACGTAAAGAAGGGCTGAACCCCTTACTCATGTAACTCCTAGCAGCTGTAGGAGCAGGATAGGCTAAGAAGCCAGGCAAGGAAGGAAGAGGGTGCACTTGGAGAATTCGTTCCTAAGTCAAGATCACGAGCAGGTCCTGCGGATATATAGCCGAGTGAATCTCGAAGCTTGCTCTCCCAAAGGAGCTTTCTAGCTATTGACCCCGTGTAGGACCCTTCCGGCCAAGCACATCCATCAACGGAGGTCGAATTCCAGCAGCGAATGAGAATAGAGGGTGTAGGCTCGAAAGCCGGAGTTTGCTGGGTGCGGCAGCACAGATTTTTAGGATCACAGGAACGAGACCCGCTTATGCAGTTCCTTATGGCCCTACGCCCTGAGTTCGAGCAGCTCAGGGGTTCTCTGCTTCATCGATCTCCCCTTCCGACAGTTGATGCTGCTTTAGCTGAGTTGATTACGGAAGAGACCCGGTTAGCCTCGCAGGTGCCTGCATCCTTAGGCAGTATGGATTCTGTTTTAGCTGCTGCCAAGGCTGAGCGCTCCTCCTCTTTTCGTGGGCCACGGAATAGAGGTCCACTTTCCGCCCTAAGACAAAATGTCTTCAGTTCGCTGCAACTACTGTAAAGAACTGGGGCATATGAAGTTCAATTGCCCAAAAAAGAAGAAGACTCAGTCTCAGTATCCAACTTCCTCTCAGACAAGTGCTTCCGCCATTACTGAAGTTCCTGTCACTCCTGCAGATGCCGTGCCTGTCCTTAATGTCGGATCTGCTCCATCATCCTCTGTGGCTTCACCTGCGGTTCCACCCGAGATGATTCAGCAGTGGATTCCCTTCATACATGCTATGTCTTCTGCACTCCCTTCAGGTACTTATTCTTTTACTTGGTTGATCGATTCAGGGGCATCAAACCATATGACTGGTAATGTCTTTCTTCTCACCAAGTCTACCCCCTTTTCTTCCTCCTCTTCTATATTTACTGCTGATGGGACTGCCTTATCTCTTTCCTCTGTTGGTAATATGTTTTCTTCATGTTCTTCTCCTAGTCTTTCGTTGACTGGAGTCTTTCATGTTCCACGGCTTGCTATGAACTTCTTATCTCTTGGACAACTTTTTGATCATGGTTGTACTATCACTTTTTCTCACACTGGGTGTCTTGCGTAGGATCAGCTCACAGGGAAGACGATTGGTCGGGGCTAATTCTTGAAAGCAGCAACTCCTACACCTACCACTACTTTAACAGAACAACTATCGATTCTCCCCCTTGAGTACCGAGCTGCCCTGAGAGAAGACGAAGAATCAGGTAAGGTAGCAGCTAAGACTTCTCCAGGCTTTCTAGCCGAGGCTCGAAGATCAATTGCATTGTGGGATCTCCTTCTGCTCGTCCACTCGGGGATGACCCCTGACGTTGGCTACACTTCTTTGATTGCTTGATGGCTTGGGCGGTAATCTTCTCTATTCATCTATCCATCTACTGTGATCTCTGACTCAATTCCTTAAGAAAGGGAAGTTTCACTCATTCCTCGAGGCCTCAGATCAGACCTTCTGGAACCCGAACGAAAAGAAGGACTTGTCCTGTACGCTGCTGATCTCGTGATGACTACTCAATCTATTGCGTATTATAAGATCATGGGCTAAAGAATCAATGGGGCTAGTGCCATCTCTGATTCATAGCCCGAACTCGTATTCTCTTGATTTTGCTTTCTTTCCTAAGCGCGGGTATGCTGTTGCAGGGTGAATGCCCATTGCCGATGCTTTTGTGGTAAGGGGAAATGGCTTGAGTGCGTGGTCAATAAAGAAAACCTTCCATACTACGGTTACGGTATGGATAGCTAACTTGAGTGACAAAAGACAACGAATGCTTGCTTGCGAGTTGACAGGTGAGGAATACAGCCAACCAATAGACCTATTTATGTTTACTAAAAGCAATAGACGAGTTCCATATAGACTAGACCTACTAATGGAGCAAGTAAGACTGACTGTTTCCAGTTGCGCTTATTCAATTGACTCGTTCTTGTACGGTTCCTGCTGTTTCGGGTCTTTTGAAGGGGAAGAGGGAAGAACGGTCCTATATTGGGATTTTGAGGAGACACTGCGCTGGTGCCATTTCATTTCACTTCCCGACTCAACCCGGAAGGGTAATAGCATCGGGGAGGAGAGAATGAGACAAGATTCAACCCCCTTATCTATCTATCTATGGCGAGCACGGGACGAGCGAGCAGAAAAAGTGTAACGAATCCATCCCACCAGACCTTTTGGATGGGACCCGTGTTGCTGGCACGAGAGGGATCAAGGGACCGATCGCCCTGAATTAGATGTTCCTCTATCCAATCCCACGGAGAGAGGTATTGGCCCCAGCCTCCGCATATGGAACACCAATGAATCCTAAATTTGTTAGGTATCTAACGGATAGGCGCCCGACGGTGATAAGATCGCCACGGGAAGCGCTTATGACCGCTCGCATAAACACCCCCGGTTCCCCCAAGTCGATTGGGTTACTAGGAGCATTGCCCACAAGTAGGCACTTGAGGCCTATCAAGAAATTCTCGATCGAAGAGGCAATGACTTTCTCCATCTCAGAAAACCCTCGCCATGCTTTTTTTTTCTTATACTCATAGACCTTCCTCATAGTATGCTTTTGGCTTCACCCACATATAAATTATTGTATACAGAGTTCCTTGACGTATACGGAAAATTTGGATTGGCTGCTTAGACCAAGGGAATACAAACCCTTAATTACAACATCGAATATTGAGATGATTCGTTCTTGTAAATACGCTACGCCTAGGGGTTTTGTACGGAGTACGAGGTGGCGCGACACATGTTCTTGGAGGGGTTCTTCCCCAAAATCGATTTGGAATATTCTATCAAAGGAGTGGTCCAGGCGAAGAAGTGCTTCGATCCGCTCCATCATCAGCCACTAGTAATGGTTTCCTCAGTTCTAGTGGGAATCTTTATTAAACCATTAGTAAGGTGCGGAGCGGGAGCCCAGGAGAGGACTTTTCTTTGCGCCACTCGAAGACCCACCAGGTCGACCAGGAAAAAGCTCCAATTTGACCCTTAACAGTCATAATACCATCACCTATGGTAGCGTGACCAAGGTCCTTCTATCTTCCTAATGCTAATGTCTCCTTAGAGCGATTGGGGAATTACAAAGCTTGAATGAAGTGATTGGCGGATTCCTTCTTTCGTCAGCTTTACGCCCCTTCAACAGAATCTGCCGTTAAGTCTTTCTTTGGCGGGCACGCTGTCCTTGATTCAAGAGGTTGCGGGCAGGGGAAGGTAATGTTTATTCTTTTAGTTAGCCAGAAGTCCATAAGGACTAGTCATTACTATAGCCCGGAGAAGTCTTCCGAGAGTTTCAAACGGAAGGATAGGTCTTTCAATAGGCCATACCATTTCCAGCGATTGGCGCTTTTTCTTCGATGGGATTCGGAAAGCCTTGTATGCTGACTTGCTTCCCGTGATGTGACTTTCGATTTCGATGTCTAAGAAGAGAGGAGGACAGTGAATTTTTGTATTACCTCGAAAAAATACTACCGAAAGGTATGAGATTACTATCAACCCCCAGATAGTCTTCTCTCTCGTATCCTAACTTTGCCCGATCCTACCCTAATCTTGAGTGTTGAACCATAGGTTCGGCACAAGAGGAATCCTTCTTAGACTCGGTTCGCCGTCAGTTTGCAAACCGCCAGGAAGTTAGTCAAAATAGAGAACCTAGAACGCCTTGGTAAATCAGACTTATGCGCAGTTCTCCTCGGGATAAGCCGTTATTGTTTCATAAGCAAATGTGGCAACCTGGTGGTATAGTGAGCTCTCTCTCTGGATTAAGCTTCAGTCATTGATAGAGAGGAATCACCTAGCCTAGCATTAGACTAGACTAGCTAGCCTTCCTTGGGCAGATTGCTTTGAATAGCGTAGTCAAAGTCAAGTACCCAAGCGCGGGATGAGCCTTTAGGGATTCGACTTTCAGATGCGGGACTTCCTGTTGATGCAAGGTGATGTCAAGAATCTGCTTTTACTGTTCACGACTCCGATCTTCTTTCATTTTCATCAGCTGGTAGAGAGTAGAGAATAGAATAGGCTCTGATGCCTGATAGTGAAGAAGGAAGGGCTTAGAAGCATAGTCCTTACTGAAAGCAGGAACCAACCATCCAATTCAATGTCTTACCGCAAAGTGGCATTTTCATTTAACCAGAGCAGAGTGAAAGAGATGAGGCGAAAGGTAGTTCAGTTCCTTCGGGTGATAAAGAATAGAATAAAATTTTCTTATTATAGAGGAAGCTCTTGTCTCTCTCTGTTGCCCAGGAGCAGGTCAAGTCTATGTGACCAAGGCAGGAAGAAATCAGTCTTAACTAAGCCCAAAGGCTAGCGATGTCACCGCCGGGTAGGAGTTCAATTCAAGAAGATGGATCCGTTTAAGCCGCTATTTCATCAGCATCTGGCACTGCTTGACTTGCTTTCACTGCTTTTTTTTAGCTTGAACGTGGCACTAAAGCTTCCATGTCAACTAAAGAGTGAACGAAAGACAGTAGAGCACAGAGGGAATTACCAATGAAACAGTAGAGTGAAAGTAGGACGAGGTCTGCCTTTACCCTTCCTGTTAGTAGGAGTGGATTAGTTAGAGTCGGTCCGTGGAAAGAAGAGATCTTAGTTAACCCCCTTGGGCTTGGGCCAGGTAAGTTAAGAGAGTTTCCTTTTCTTTCTTCTTTCTTCGCGGCATAAGCGGTCAGTGCTTTTCCTCTTACAGAATCCGAAATGGACTGTTTTCCTTGCTTCTCTTCCTCATACATCACCCATTCCCGATAGAGGGTCTCATTCTCCTCCGAATATTTTATCTTCTCCCCTGTGAGTCGTCTTATCTTATGCTTCATCCCTTTATGGTGGATTTCTTGTCTTGCCAAAAACTCTTCATAATAATCTTCAACTGAATTCTTGAAAGGAAGGGGCCTATCAAGACTAGGAGTTTTCGGGACCACATAGCCTTTCTTTGCCCTTGTCCTTTGACATAATGGGTACCCTTTTTTGGAAGTACTATGGGCAGCAATAAAGAAAAGTAATCAGGAGAGGAATCGGGTGACGAAGAAAAAGATAGGGCCATAGATTACCTCAGTCGGATGATGGTCGGAGCCGAAGACCGATATCCTCCTGTTGAGAAGGAATGCCTCGCATTAATGTGAGCAGTACAAAAGTTGCGACATTACTTGATGAGCCTTTTGTCAGTCTTTTCTTTCGCTTTTCCAGATACACCAGCGGGAGCTTCAATCAATCGCAATCGTCATAATCGGAATAAGCGTATTGGCCTATATGAATCCCCTTGTCTAGAAGTTATGAACCTCGTACTCCTTTCTCTTTCACCTCGTATTTTGAATAGGCAACACGCGCACAAGCAAACAAAGGAACTGGGTCACGATGGGAACGGTCAATCAACATTTTCCGGTTCGAGTAGGGACGGTCGTTCTCGTTCACCACTTATATCTGGTCTTTGATTTGGTTAAGTCAGTGATTGAAATCAAAACAAGGTCCGTGAAGTCAATGAAGTAGTGGGGTCAGCAGGTCAATCCGTCGGTCTAGGGATAGGTTGGCAAGCAGTTAATCGATATATGGAATTAGTTCCCCTTCCTTAATCGGTCTCATAGGTCAGAGTACCTTGAGCCTTGAAAAAGGATCTCAAATAGCCTTTTGTAGTAAGCCTATTAGTAGCTCGTACCGCTTCTCTAGTTCAGGTAGTTTAAGAGTTAAGCTAGCTTAGTGAATCGATTTCAGTATGCAACTCTTCCCCTTCATCCCTTGCTTCTTTGAAAGTGTTTGAGTGAAGGCAGCATAAGTGCATTGGTCACATAGGCTTGAAAGTACCCGCTCGTGTCCTATTCAGTCAATTCCTTGTTTAGTCTTTTTGTAAAAGTTTCGCTGATTGGCCCTGCTAGTGTGCGAATCCCGTAGCCTCTTCTTCTACTAGCCCTTCCCGCGGAAAACCTTCTCAATTCAATTGCCGATTTTTGAGCGCTAGAAAAAGCCCTCTTATGGGTCTTTGTACTAGTTCTGCCTTCACATGCTCTTTTACTTGCCCTGATCCGCCGTCCAATCCACATGCATTCATTCTACTCGGTAAATATGGCTTAGCTGGCTCCCCGCCCGCCTCTCTATTATTGATAGGCTCGGTAGGCTAAGTAAGTACTTCCATTAGCCAGTATTTCTCGTTGAATTAAGATACAACCGATAACCGATATGCCAATAGAACTTTTCTTTCGGTTGCATAGAGGAAGATAAGAAAGTATTGCAGCTCACCTCGTGCTTTCATCAAAGGAAAGACTCGGCTCTCACTTTGTTAACATAAGGCATAAGAAAGTTTTTTCAAACGGAAGGAAGTCCCACTTAATTATACAAAATGGTTTTGTTTTGTCCCATTTCCTGAGTTACACGAATTCCGACCTCTTTCGGTTATGTGATGTGCGAAATCAGCTTACTTATGGTTGCTTAGAACTACTGTATGTATAGCCAAAGACTAAGATGGGTGGTTACTATATATGAGCATTCTTGAGTGTGGATTGAGGTTAGTGGTTGGGGCTCGATTGGATGGCATGGGTAGAGCTTTCTTGCCTTCCTCCATACAGCACGGCGCGCTCTCGTCATCCCCGGTAGCACGGTATGCCTTCGTTGATCTGTTCTGACAATACAGATGAATGTCTCTTTCTCCTCCGTCAGTCGAACCTGTTTACGGTTCAATGCTTGTCTTATTCCTTTCAGCAGGTAGCTATTCAGATAAGTTTCTTTCTGACGTCTTGCTAGCTTTTTTTTTTAGATCCATACCACGTTTGGGTCGGTACTTTGGTCTGGGCATCCCCCACATGATTGGAGATGGAAGGATTGCCTCGCCCTTCTAGGGGGGGACGGCTTATTTCTCGTTAATTGACGGACGAAATAGCTTTGTCACCAACGCCTTCTCCCATTTGTTTAATCTACTTCCTAAGTTATGAGCATCCATCCCCTTAGACTTTTTGGACTTATATGCTTAAGACCACTGCTTTGGATAACTAAAGAACAAAGAGATGCTTCCCGGACATTCAAAGGCTTAAGCCCTCATTGCATGGAATTGTAATCTTCGACCAGAGTTATAGCCTGATCAATACCTATTCATCTATCGAATCACATCCGGCGATTCGTGTTACGAATCAATTCCCCTTTTATTCTTTCGCCGAGTAGTAATGTTAAGGGAAGCTCCCCAAGTAGGATTTGAACCTACTTGAGAATCTTTCGTCTATCCTAGAAGTTGACAATAAAAAATGAATAGCAGTAGCCTAAGTAATAGCATCAAAACGCCCAGAAGTTACTTTTGGATCTTTTTCGGGAAAATTCTCCGAAGGTTCAAGGTCGGCGACTCGTAGAATATCTCCTTTCGGCTTGAAAGAGTCTTAGGAGAGATCAAAACTTTGATTACGGTTAGCGGTGAAATTGAATCTTCGGCTTTGGAGATAGAGCCAGTTGGCAGGTTCAGTTGCTTAGATTTCCTTTCTTTTTAGCCTTTCTGCTCGCCTTCCCTGAGGATGACTTCAGAGTGCTTCAACTTGGCCAAGGGTGGATGTAATTCAGGTAAAAGAATGGCACTTGCTCTATTCTTGTTAGCTTGCTTGTAAAGGGGCCTGTACAGACTGTTGCAAGACTCTTTCGCCAATCCTACTGGTCCGCTGTGGTTCTTGCAGTTATGGCTTCATGCTTACTTCCCCTCGGTCGGTTGTTTACAAATAGAATAAGGAAGAAGCATCGAATGCTGCTATTGAATGCGCTGTTGTTGCTGAGTGAATAACCGGTCTTGTCGTATCCGCTGTGAGCCTATCTGCTGTAAGAAAGCTAACTGAATGCGTATCCGCTCTTTGATAGAACGACGTAAGTGCTGTTATTAGTGCTTTTTTACTAGATTTCCTGTTTATGCAATAACCTGAAAAAGAAAGTACTTCCAACCAATCTTTCTTGATCAAGGTGATCAAAGATCAGTGCTACACTTCAAAAGTCTGTCATTGCCCAGAGTTATGTTGTGTTAGAGACCGTGATTATTTTAATAAACTCTTTTCCCGGGAGGAGGATTGAAGTGTTGACCTCCCCCTCTTTGCATTAGTGTTTCTTTCTTCTGCTTCTCTTGCTATTCTTTGGAACGGTCACATGATATCATCCGATCTCAATGTGCGTACGAAATATCTATGGTGGTGTTGTACGAGATCTTTCTCTGTTTGCTATGGGAATGGGAACAGCTCTTTTTTCCTATATCCGCTTTCAGCTATGCTATATAGGTGTGCTACGGCATGAAGAGGAGGCGCATCGTAAGTACGTAAGTAGCATGCGGAGGAGCTAAGATAGGCCCACACGTTTTCTGAAACGCATTTTCGGAAAAAAGTACAACAAAAGAAAAGGAAAAAAAAGGAAAAGCAATGGATAATTAACGGAGATTGCTCGTCCTGCTCGAGCCATTTTTGAGGGAGCTGAGGGAGGGAAGAATGCAAATTGACTCATGTAGCTTCTCACCAATTGTAACATTTACTTCTTTTTTCAATTTTTCCTAGGAGAATATCACCGGGTTAGGTTTCCGTAAAGTACAACTAACTATGGACTTTTCCCATCCCCCTCCATGTTCTGGACACTAAGTCCTTGCCAAGGCCTTTTGACACGGGATCAGCCAGATCTCGTCTGGACTCCACATACTGACTGGAAATATTCCATCAGTAAAAATCCCTCTCACATACATCAGACACACTAGTATGGATTAACTATTGTAACACTAACTGTACCATCTCAGCATGGCAGCTTTATTGTCACAATATATTGTCTAGGCCGGCAACAATTGCTCCATATTGGTACTTCTACAAATATGTTCCTGAGCCACTCTACTTCTCTTCAAGCAGAGGTATATGCAATAAACTCTTATTCTATGAAGGAATGAGTTATGTCTGTCTGCCACTTTCTTTCGATGAAATTGCTCCTCTACCTAATGGTGAAGACCCAGGCAGACACCGACTTGGAATATTCATGATCAGAATTCCAGTCGCGTCACTGTAATCCTCCTCGATCACAGCAGGGTTCAAAACCTCAGTGCTACATGTAATCCATTTTTTTTTTACCTCTTAGCTAACTCATAACTCTGGTCAGAGCACTCCACTGCTCTTTCCCTGGATTACTTGAGTTCTTGCTCAACATCTCCAAAGCAAAAGCTATGTCTGGTCTCGTACAATACATGAGGTACATGAGACTCCCCATTTCTGAGAATATTCAGTTGAGCTACATAGCTTCAAATCTAAAAGGCTTTGTTCCGTATCAACTTGATTGATACTGGGATCATTGGATTCCTTAAAAGCTGAGTTGGAGCAGGCGCACACTCGAAGTGATTAAGCTTCTTGAGAATCTTTTCAATTTAACTCGACTGGGTAAAGAAAGGTTAACCCGTCCTTCTGTCTGACAATCTTAATTCTCAGAATCACATTAGCCTCTCCCATTTCCTTAATGTTGACATTTTCAATGCCTGTCCAAAATCCTAATACTGCAAGATTCTCGCTCAAGAGTTCTCTAGAAATTTGCTGAAGATGCAAATGTCACCTCCATTTATCAGGAAACCGTTGGAAAACATCACTTCCTGAACCAGTCATGCCAGCAGCCGGGTTCCAAACCTGAGCAAAGTCTCTTCTAACAAAGATGGGATCAAGTAAGGACGCAACTACAACTGATTCACAAAAGCAATTTCATTGCCTGCTCCATTCCCTCCTTTACTTCAGTTTCAGGTCGACAAAGGAGGATTTCGTTGCTTGATCATTTAGATCGTTACCTGCTCTTTTCTCTGGTTTAACCAAATAGAGTTGGTTTCCCAGTCTAAATCTGAGCTCACTAGGTGCTTTCGGGCTTTGATCTCCCTTCTGATCTTTTTTATCCCAGTTTGAAAAGTGTGCTTTTTCCATCTCTTGCTTAGCTTGGGTGTGTGCTTAATGGCTGGCTCTCCTCAGTACCAAATGCTGAAGGTGGATAGTCTTTGCGAGCAAGGTCTGAGGTAGTCAATGGCCTTTTCTTTCCTTCCAAGAGTCATCGTCTTTTGCCATAACGTCCCAAAAAAAGGAAATGTCCTCGGTGGTAAATACGAAAAGCAGGAGTGGCCCACCAGTAATAGGAGGCGACAAGACGGGAGCAGACATAAGAAAGATCAGTTCCAGCGGTCGGTCTGTAAAGCAAGATGGCAGGGCCGGTAGCCTTCTCTACTTAACCTTAACTAACAAGAAGTGGAGTATACGAGTTCCACTCTTGCACTGTCATATTGGTAGCCGTTGTCCATGTTTGATTGGGAAGTCCAGGCAGAGTGACTCTCATTGCTATCGGTGAAATGATTTTCTTTCTCTAATCTCTTTGTAGAGGTATACCAAGGTAAATGTATGTCAACAGATTGTCACGCCGTATGCCCTCTTCATCGAAAAGTTCCCAGTTGACTGTAATCGAGGAGGTTGAGCATGATCGCTTTCAGTTAGATGCACATCAATGATTCTGGTCGATGTCACGTCAACGATTTTGAACTCCTGCTGGAGAGGAGAAGGAAGAGCGATATCAAAATAGCAAAAAAAGACTAGCTGAATCAGACAATCAGATAAGTCCAGCCTCAGTCAAGGTAGCAGTGGAGGACTTCCAATGCAGTGCCCGAAAGAATGCTTCGAACGAGCCACAAAGAAAGAAGGAGTAGCGCCATCACTTCCATTCCTGTCTTTGTTGAGCCAACTACTCGAAAAATGAAGTATGATAGATCAGCCCCAGTAATGGGTTTGTAAAGAAAGATCAGATGAGGGTGTTTAACCACAAATGAACCTGTCACAAGTCAAGATCTTTCTTTTAGCATTGGGATTGAGTTTGGTGTTCAGTCATCTACCGCGATTGACAACAAGGAGACATTAACGCTCGTAGAGTTGAGCAAGCTTTCCCGTGCCTCTCTTACTTTCTAGTCACATAGCCAGCTGCCATTTCGCTTGCAGCCATCAAGACTGAAGGCGAGTCAAGAAGGAAGAGATAGTTTACAGTTCAAAACCTGGAGTGAAATAGTCTGGTTCTAACGAACCTGGCATCCCACACAGAAGACGATTTTTTTTTGATAGCAGACTTTCTTTTTTCCAAAGGAATGAAAGTACTTACTTGATAGAGTAAGGGAGTTAGAATGCGCTTTGGTTCACAGGTTTGGTGGTATATCCCTATCCCTATATAGATGGGCTCTGTAGTCGGGCTTAAGCCAGTTTCACCGAGGGTTTAAGCAGTGATTAGGTACGAGCAATAGTCTGATTAGGATTCTGCTGGAACTGCGCTCTCTATTAAGAGCATCAAAGCATTCGATTCGAACTAAAGAGATAGAAAGAATAGTGTAGTGTTTAGTTCCTTTGTGCCCAGAGGACTTGAAAGAGCTTCGGATTCTAGCGATCCTCAATTCAAAGTCGTAAGTCTTTCGCTTGACCGAGGGCTCGTTGGTCTTGGTTTCGATTCCAGAGATCGAGATTCGAATAGCAGTTGGGAAAGGGGATTTGGGCTAGATCGGATTTCGGATAGTGCATTGCAATTCATAACTTTTCCTTCCTCTATCTCATAGTAGGGAGTAGAAGGTCGGGGAAAATGACCGCTGAAGTGATGCTTTAGGAAGGAGAATGGCTAATGGCTGCTGCTAAGCCTTTCAACTCCCTGCCACGAACGGTAGCTGCGCTACAGCAATTCCCTTTTTATCATAAAGTAGAAGGAATTTTCTCTGATTCGTGTTCGCAGATAAGATAAGCTGAAGAATATACCGCAAAGCAAAGACAAAAAGCGAAAATAAATAAATGAGAGCGGTCATTTTTCATCAACAATTTTCGAGGAAAAGAAGAAGCGAATCAATCAGAATGGAGACAGGGGGGAGAGGCGAAAGAAAGATTGTCGAGCCTGCAAGCAGCAAGCAACAACGGCTGAAAAGCCGTTGCGCGCTAGCTTATAGTTTAGGGGTATAGTAGGGGTGCCCCTTTCTAAAACTTATATTTAATATAAGGTAAGCTTTTTTTGGAACTTTCGTTTTGGAGTTTTCCCCAACCTATACCTTACTAATATTACTAAAAAATAGGGGCTTACGTTTTTCAGCCGCATCGCACTTCCGCATAAACAATGGATCCGCTGGGCTGGATGAGCAACCTTCTCTGGAAAATTATAGTGAAAAGCCATGTCACTTGGAACGGAACTGGTTGCTTACTTACTTTTAGTAAGACCACTTTGGTAAGCAAAATTCGATTAGATAGGCATGGTTGCTTACAAGACAAGACAAAAGACAGCTTCTAGATGTTCTTTGCCTGAACATATAGAGGAAGCAACCTTCTATCTGGCCTCTGTACTAGTAGTGGAGTGGCTTGCTACTTTCAATCAGAAAAGGAAAGTTGAGCAAGGCAAGGGAGAAAGAAGTTGTCCCCTCTTCTCTGGTACCCCGCCACCGCATATGTAGAAAAAGAGGGAGCGGGGAAGGAAGAACAACCGTTTGACTTTGGCACATGAGGTGGCGGGTTTGGCTAGGTAACATAATGGAAATGTATCGGACTGCAAATCCTGGAATGACGGTTCGACCCCGTCCTTGGCCTCGGGGAGTGGCGAGCTGCACGGAATTTGAATTAATCAAATGGCATAGCATAAGGGGGCTTTCCTTTGTTATAAATCCACAGACAACATACTGGAACTTCCAAACCAAAGAAATGCAACATGAGAAGGAGCTTTTTACGTTACGCTTCAATAGAATGAATTCAGTAAGGGTAGAGCCCCATGGTTGATCGAAGGTCCTATGCCACTTAAACTAAAATCTATCTTACCTTCAATCCATCTTTGTTCAGCCAGCTCATAACAAAATGTTAGACCGGGCTGACACAACCAAATTGGTTGAAGAAAAGGAAACCCCAGCGACCAAGCACTCCCACCCCCAAAAGTGGAGACCGAACACCGCCAGGTTGTCGAGGACACGTCTGAAGAGGAGGCGGGCGCACTCTAAGTTGACCACCCTACCCACTAATGGACTATGAGGGGGGCAGGCGAACGGGAACCGACCGAGAACCCGAACCGCTTGACTGGCTGACCCCTTCATACTCGATTCATTAGGGTCGGGGATGGATGGAACCAATCAGAAGTGCAAATCGCGCAAGCGAAGCCGGGAAACGGACCGCAGCGCAACGACTAGGACTCGTGTCGGAGGAGCTTTGAGCGTGAGCTACCACTCATGCTGCGGCAAGGACCCGCAACTCTCGAAGGGGCCACCAACCGCCCGAATCACTGTAGCAAACCCTCCCTTTACTCAATGGATAGCGCTTATCCTCTTTCAATCAACAAAATGAGAAATAAGAAAAAAAGAAAAGAAAGAGGTCTTTATTGAGGAGGCTTTGCACCTGAAATAGGACTAATGAAAATCCAGAAGAATGGGTCTGGGCTTTCAAAAAGATGAAAATGCAAAGGGTAAAGAGAAAGTCTTTTGAACAACCAACCTGACATAAGGATTCTAGCTCGCCCACTTAGAGCAGATGGAGATTATCGGACGGGGAAAAGCGGCACTCGACATCTATTAAACAACACCAAGAACAAAGCCATACCATGCCCTCGGGAGAAAGACGTGATGATTGCCATGAATGCTGCCTTCGAGGACGTGTTGTACAAGAAGGTCTTTGCCGATTCCTATCAACATGGTGCACC